TTCTTGTTTTTTTACTTATTTGTTTATGAATATGAATTCTTAAAGGCATATGCATGAGACATAATCTATTAATTAATCTGAATCCATTTCTTAATCTCTTTCTTTCAAATACTTTACTCTAACCATATCATGGTCTCATTTTATAATACCTCCGGAGCTAATGAAACTATTTTAGTAAAATTTAACTGTCTCAATTCCCGGGCAATTGCACCAAAAACACGAGTTCCCTTTGGGTTTCCTTCTTGATCGATGACAACCGCAGCGTTGTCATCATATCGTATTATCATACCGTTATCACGTTTGAGTTCTTTACAAGTACGTACAATTACAGCTCTGACCACTTCTGATCTTGCTAGGGGCATATTTGGCACTGCTTCTTTGATCACAGCAACAATAACGTCACCGATATGAGCATATCGACGATTGCTAGCTCCTATGATTCGAATACACATCAATTCTCGAGCCCCGCTGTTATCCGCTACATTCAAAAGGGTCTGAGGTTGAATCATATCATTTTTTTTTTATAATCTATTCTTTCAATGCAAAGGGCGAAGAAAAAAGAAATATTGTTTGTCCAAAAAAAGAAATCAGCACCTGCGATTGTGTTTTTTTTTTTAATCCTCAAGACCTATTTCCTTTGATTCTCCATTTTTATGCCAAAATAATGAATTGAGTTCGTATAGGCATTTTAGACGATGCTATTGAAATAGCCTTTCGGGCTATATTTTCTGTTACTCCACCCATTTCATAAAGGATTCGACCTGGTTTAACAACAGCTACCCAATATTCAGGGGATCCTTTCCCCGAACCCATACGTGTTTCTGCGGGTCTTACTGTAACCGGTTTGTCTGGAAATATACGTACCCATATTTTTCCACCACGTCGTGCATTTCGTGTCATTGCTCGTCGACCTGCTTCTATTTGTCTAGATGTGATCCAAGCAGGTTCAAGTGCCTGAAGAGCATATTTACCGAAAGAAATATGATTACCTCGATAAGATATTCCCTTCATTCTTCCTCTATGTTGTTTACGGAATCTGGTTCTTTTGGGGTTATAGTTGATGGTTGGTTCTGAATTCCATCTCTACTACAGAACTGGACGTGAGAGTTTCTTCTCATCCAGCTCCTCGCGAATAAGAAAATCTTCAACTTCTATATTATTCGTTTGTATATCTTGTTTTTTTAGATAACTAAACATATTAATATTTCTATTTTAAATTTAAATATTGTATGATTTTTTATTTTTATAATGTTATAACGAATCTTTATTTTCTTGGATTGCTAAATATTTTCTTGGATTGCTAAATATTTTCTTCGATTGACCCAAATTTAGCAATCCAAGAAAATAAAGGTTTCGCAGGCGAATATTTACTCTTTTCATCGCTATTTCAGTTGTAGGGTTAGCTCTTGATTTTTCTTTTCCCAATAGATGAATATGAATGAATTAGTCTCTGGTTTGTTCCGCCATCCCGATCAATGAATCCGTTTTCAATAGATTTGGATCCATAGGTTCCATCGTTCCCATCGCTTCTTATTTAATGGTTAGGTCTGATTTCTACAATGGAGCTCATAATGAAATTTTTTCTTGAGTCAATCTTCTTAGTCTTTATTGGCTCGAAGCTCTTATTTTTTTATTTTATAAACAGATTCATTTAATTATGTACGAATCAGTATTGATGCTTTATTACACTGCCTTTTATGAGATGACTCATAGACCTTACATATTGGATGGAATTCTATATCATTGGTATTTTTCTCTCTCTTTCTTTCACCCTTCCTTTTATCCACACCTTTGTTCTCTATTTCGCTTTATAACTTAGAATTATATTTATTTTTCTTTTGTTTATGCAAAAAATATTTCAGTTGCTACAATGATATGACCGATATATCATATCTTGACTGGTTCTTTGGATCCAGATAATGCGAAGTGATGAGTTGGTTATTAGTCCTATAGTTATTAGTTTATACTAAGAGGCTGGTCTTTTTTTTTATTTAATCCTAACCCTAAAAAAACCAACGAGTCACACACTAAGCATAGCAATTATATCAAATGGCCAATCTAATTTTTATTCAACCATATAGAATTATAACTCTTCTTTTTAGTTTTGATTGAACAGAAAAAAGGAACGAATTTCTCTTTTTTGTTCCATCACTAGATCGAAGGGAAAGACAAATAAAGGTTTATTCTTCCCCGTCTATAAATATCCAAATTTTGATGCCTAATACTCCATAAATAGTTCGAACTGTATAGGAACAATAATCTATTTTAGCTCGAATGGTTTGCAGGGGAACCCTACCTTCTCTGATCCATTCCACACGCGCAATTTCTTTTCCGTCGATACGCCCTGCAATTTGTACTTGAATTCCTTTTGTATCCGCTTGTTCAGTTAATTCAATAGCCTTTTTCATTGCTTTTCGAAATGAAACCCTATTCTTTAATTGACCGGCTATAAATTCCGCAAGAATATTAGGGCTTCCGTAAGGTTTTGCAATTCTTGTGA